AAAAGACAGAATCGGGAGAGGGTAAGGATTAGATCAAATGGGGAATGGAGGTCTGTGATTGTGATGGATAGCGATCCGTCTTGATTCCCTATTTTTATGCCTTTTATTTAGTTATTTAGTAAGGTCGAAAAAAGAAACACTGGATATTTTATTATCTTACATGTTCTATTAGTAACATCCCCTCGATACTTGGAAGGACGTCACTACCTGTTGTTATTTTGCTTGGGCTTAATGTTTCCCGATTCTACTAGAAATCATATTAAGAATAAATGGGTTTAGGGAATTAGTTCATCAACAGTGTTGGTGCAGAACACCCCCCCTTTTTTTTTGACTCTGCACCATTGATTCCACTATTATTAGTGAGCAATAATGGAATAATTCCTGCATATTCATAGAGATAGGGGACACAAGTCACATGGATATAGTAAGTCTAGCTTGGGCTGCTTTAATGGTAGTCTTTACATTTTCCCTTTCACTCGTAGTATGGGGAAGAAGTGGACTCTAAGGGTACTACGAAATTGAGTTCGCTTTTTTAACTGTCTAATACTCAAAAAAAAGAGTATGGTAGAAAGAAATATATGACTCTTTTCTTTCTACCATACTATCCGATCTCATAGAATACTGCGGATTCTAGTCCGCTCATTTCATTTAAGACGAAAAAGAAAAAAGGGAATCCTTGCTAAGAACTCCGAAGTCAAGTTTCATTCAACTTAATTATTTTGACTGACTGTTTTTACATATATGATAAGTAAAAAAGCAGTAGGGACTAGAATGAACAGTGCAGTAGCAATAAATGCAAGAATATTTACTTCCATAATCTCATCTTTCGTTTTTTTTTACTTCACAATAACTCGGGATTTAATCCCATAGAGATGATAAACCTTTCGCCTGTAAATTCAATGGGATGAATTACATCTCGATGATAATGATATTGACTCGGCCCAATATCGTGACTAACAATATCTGAGCTAGCAAATCGATTCACCGTCCAGAATTGAATAGTATAACATAAGAAGATCTTTTATCCATACCGAATCTTTCTAATCAAATAAAAAATGCCCTTTTTTTCATTCTTTTTCGAAAAAAACTCTAGCCTTCCGGGTACAAGCATCTAATGAAATATCATCTAACTGCGTTTCCGCTTTCATTGGTTACAACTACAAACAAAGAATCGAGGGGAAATGGAAAGAAGGACAGGGTTAAGTTATAAATTATGCTCCTTATCCCTCTTTCATCGCCCCTTTCATAGAAAAGGGTATGTCGGGACTGACGGGGTTCGAACCCGCAGCTTCCGCCTTGACAGGGCGGTGCTCTGACCAGTTGAACTACAATCCCCCAAAAATAAAAATAAGGTGTTAGGGATTAATTTAATCCTTTTGTTATTGCCAAAACGATTGAGAATCCATCGTTCAATGAACAAAAAGAGTCTTTTAAGTTCTTTGCTCTTTTCTTTAGACTTACAGATCGTGATATGAATCTAGATTATTAAAAAGATCAGAATTTATGAGAACAAAAAAGAGGAGTCTATCTGAAAGTTTTTTCTTATTCTTTCTATAGCTAGCTATAGGATTATATAATGTGATCTTGGCTCAGCGAATCCTTGGGCCGAGCTGGATTTGAACCAGCGTAGGCATATTGCCAACGAATTTACAGTCCGTCCCCATTAACCGCTCGGGCATCGACCCCGGACAAATCAATTCTCAATCTATTGATAATCCATGATCAACTTCCTTTCGTAGTACCCTACCCCCAGGGGAAGTCGAATCCCCGCTGCCTCCTTGAAAGAGAGATGTCCTGAACCACTAGACGATGGGGGCATGCTTGCCCGAACGCCATCATACTATGCTCATAGTATGAACAGTTTGTTGAAATTGTCAATATAAGGATAATATTAAATTAAATATATAATATATTTAATAGAAAAAATATGAAGGTATATATTTCTAGGAGTGAGTTGTCTGCCAGAAAAAGGATTGAACTTCATTAAATTTCTCCCACTTTCATTCATTGTTAAGATAAGATGTGATATGCCTATCACACTAAACCAGGAAATTAACAAACACAAACGATAAATAAAATATGGAAAGAGGGGATCAAGAAGTTCTCGAAAAGGGTAATTAGGCCCGGCCTTGAAACAATTCATTGCATTGATTGATATTTATGCAATATAAATAAACCCATTTATTTTGAGCCTATATTCATTCACTAGTGAAATTCAAATTCTCAGTCCACTAGCAACCACTATGAGTATGAGTCTATTGCATGTACTTATATATAATATATATGTATCATAGTATAGATATATCTTATCTGCATAGTAATTTATTCAGGAATTGAATCAAAGAGGCCCTTTTAACTCAGCGGTAGAGTAACGCCATGGTAAGGCGTAAGTCATCGGTTCAAATCCGATAAGGGGCTTTAGGTTTTTTCATAAAATTCCAGTCTTTGGATTCAGATTTGAGCGGAGAAGAATAGAGATATGATCTCGCTTTATAATAAA